TTAGATCTATATCTTATTCTTATACAAATATAAAAATTCTCTTATTTTCACCTCTGTAAAGAAGAAAAGGAATTCAAAAGAACCCCTTGTAATTTGGGTAATTTCGAACTTCTTTTTTTTTTATTTAATTAATTTTTAATAATTAATTAATTAATTATTATTATCTATTACTATTATAGATTTCTATTATATATTTCTATTTTTTGAAATTGATGAAATTGAATAAAATCAATTGAAATAAATGAAAAAAAAAAATCTACTTTAACTAAGAAAAAAAATATAGATTATTTATTATTATTTATAAATATTATTTATTTATTTATTAATTTTATTTATTTATTAATAATTTAAAAAAAATTAATTTTAAATTAATTTTTTTTTTCTAATTTTCAATTTAAAAAATTGAATTGCTAATTTATTTTGATTTATTGAAATTCAATTATAGATTTCTATTTTTATGAATAGAATCGGTAGTCCTTTGGTTTTTTTTTTCTTAGTGATTTAGGATTTAGAATAATAACAAGCAAGAGACTGGCTAGAAATTTCCATTTCAGAATTTAGAATATCTTGGTCTTGGTATATTCTTTTTTTTAGTATCCTAGCGGAGGGCCTTGAATAGAAAAAAAGAAGACAGACTACCCCTCTCGCTTCGCTAGGTCTAGGTAAGATATATGGCGAGCCTATTTGACATTGTCAATAATGAGACTTACCAAAGATATTACATTTTTTAATTTGTACACAAGCACGACAGGTCCTTTCTAGCTCCATTGGGGTTTTTAACAGGGTGACTCGTGTCATGATTTTGACTTCAAAAATTCACGAACATTGGCTATACCAAAGAAAGGGAGTATCAAGAACTCCTTGAATATGAAACTCGCCCCTACCCTCAAGATTAATGCCTCAAGATTAATGACAAAAGCTTGCCGTGAGTAAACTTATTCCCATAAGTTTGATTTCGATTAACCAACCCGACAGTTCCAAGCAACAAACAATAATGAAAAAATTATACAATTGCATTTTTTGTATTTTAATTTTCCTTAATCATTTTGTTTTCTATTTTTCATATTATAGTAATAGTATATTACTATATTATAGTATATTATACTATTAATATAGGGCTATACGGACTCGAACCGTAGACCTTCTCGGTAAAACAGATCAAACTTTTTATTATCAAAATGATTTGAACTGTTTCAAAGACCCAACATGCATTTTTTTTTGCATTGGGCTCTTTCATTAACTGATCAAAATATCAGCTAGTCTGCCATATTTTTTTCTTGATATATAAAGGAAAGGATAAGTAGATGGCTCCGTGTGCTCTGATTCATTATTTGGGATTCTGATCCAAGAGCACTACCAAAGTGTTTCAAGGGTAGGGTTACCTTGACGTAGGTCTGCTTCTGGCCTAGATCAACCTAACTTAAATGAAGCCTCTATCCTTCTGATTACAAAATGAAATTATGAAACTTCATACACCTTAAAGTTCATAGGATGAAAAGAGATTTGTTGAGGTCCTTAGACTCATTATGCCTAGCGTTGAATAGACTGGATATTCACCTTATCAATATATCAAATCCATGATAGGGTCTATTTGGCACCTAAATAGGCACCTAAATCGGACCGAACACTTTGCCAGGCTATTGTTCCCCCAAAGTTATGGGGTAAGGCATGGATTAAGATCACAATTTTTGTGATTGGATTGTATGATGGATTCCCCTGAAAAACATTGGCGCGCGTGTAAACGAGGTGCTCTACCAACTGAGCTATAGCCCTTATTGCTTGTGATACATATTTTATCCTGTAGATAATTTCTTGTCAAGATAACTCAACATCATAAATGTTTGATCTGTTTGAGTGATATTGCTTAAATTAATATTGCTTAAGATTAGTATTGCTTATAAGTAATATGATATTTATAATCCATCCACGGGGTGAGTACCGTTTGGTTCTCTTTGGGATGATAAATCACCTACTTAACTCAGCGGTTAGAGTATTGCTTTCATACGGCGAGAGTCATTGGTTCAAATCCAATAGTAGGTAGAACTTATTAGATACCATCGACTCCAGTATCTAATAAGTTTTTGCCCCCCCCTTTTTTATTTTAGTGATTTTGCTTAGCTATTTCATTTTTTTTTTTAATTGGATTTTGCTTGATTGTATTTGATTCTATTCACTAGACAGAATCCAATCAAATAAAAATAGGGTTCGAAACAGAACTTCTTTAGATTATGTGAACGTACCAACTAGTTATGTTATGAAATCAAACCGCATTGATAGCCTCTACCCGCGTCCTAGCTCTCCGCAGAGCTAGATTTGCCTCAATTGTTTGTCTCTTTCCTTCCGCTTTTCTCAAATTAGCTTCCGCGATTTCAAGAGTTTGCCGGGCTTCTTGTGGATCAATGGCACTACCCTTCTCTGCATCGTTTACTAAAACAGTGATCTCATTATTGCCTATTCTAGCAAAACCGCCCATCAGAGCCATCGTTAACCATTGGCCGTT